GTAAAAATAGGGACAAGCATCCATATGATCCTATAGACCTCTTTTAAGGATTCCAATCTGGAAAAAGAATTGATAGTTTGTATTTCAGTTGTATCAATTATCATTTCAACGATCAACTTCTCCCATAATGATATCTATGCTACCTAGTATCGTCATAATATCGGCCAATTTCATTCTTTTAACTAACTGAGGAAGAATTTGCAAGTTGATAAAACCCGGTGGTCGAATTTTCCATCTCCAAGGAAAAACACTCCGATCTCCTATCATAAAAATTCCCAATTCGCCTTTTGGTGCTTCAACTCTTACATAAAGGTCTTGTTTCGACAATTCAAAAGTTGGAGAAGGTTTTTTACTAATAAATCGATATTGAAAATCATTCCATCCAGGGGTTTTTATTCTATCAAAGCGTCGGATTTCTAAATTCTCATAAGGTCCCCCTGGAATTCCTTCCAAGGCCTGTTGAATAATTTTTATAGATTCTGTCATTTCACTGATTCGTACTAAATACCGCGCTAATGAATCCCCTTCTTTTTGCCATTGAACCTCCCAATCAAATTCATCGTAACACTCATAACGATCAACTTTACGAAGATCCCATTGTATTCCGGAAGCTCGTAGCATTGATCCTGATAAACCCCAATTTAGTGCTTCTTCTGCGCCAATAATGCCTACGCCTTCAACTCGTTCTAAAAAAATAGGATTCCGTGTAATAAGCTTTTGATATTCAGCAACCCCGGTTAAAAAATAATTGCAAAAATCCAAACATTTATCTATCCAGCCATGAGGTAGATCGGCAGCTACTCCTCCGATACGAAAATAATTATGCATCATGCGCATACCGGTGGAAGCTTCGAATAGGTCATATATCAATTCTCGTTCTCGAAAAATATAGAAGAAAGGAGTCTGTGCCCCAATATCTGCCATAAAAGGGCCAAGCCATAACAAATGGGAAGCGATACGACTCAATTCCAACATAATAGCTCTGATATAGCTAGCCCTTTGAGGTACTTGAATATTACCTAGCTGTTCTGGTCCATTTACAGTTATTGCTTCTGTGAACATAGTAGCTAAATAATCCCAACGCGTTACATAAGGCAAATATTGTACAATTGTTCGATTTTCCGCAATTTTCTCCATCCCTCTATGTAAATAACCCAATATTGGTTCACAGTCAATAACATCTTCACCGTCGAGAGTAACTATCAGTCGAAGAACACCATGCATTGATGGGTGGTGAGGGCCCATATTGACTATCATGAGGTCTTTTCTTGTAGTTGATGCAATCATAAGTTTTTTTTTCTCAAGTCATTCTTCCGTGCGTTTCTGAAAGTAAAAAGAAGTTCATCAAAATTGAAATGAATAAGTTTAAATGGTATCACACTTCAAATTATGGTATCACACTTCAAATTAACGAGTTTTTATTTCTCGAATACCCAACTCACCGATTAATTCTTTATAACGCCCTATATTCTTTTTTGACAAATAAGCCAGCAGCCGTTGACGTTTTCCCAAAATTTTTCGCAAACCTCTCTGAGATGAAGAGTCCTTTTTGTGCAATTCCAAATGTGAAGTAAGTCTCCTTATTTTAGTGGTGAAACTGAATACTTGAAATTCAACAGACCCTCTGTTTTCTTCGTTTTCTTTTTGAGAAATAATCGAAATGAATGAATTTTTGACCATAAAAAATGCCTTTGCTCCCTTTTTTTACAGATATGGATTTTACTGATCAGTAATAATAATGCCATTCATTTTAATGTGGTATATACAATTCAATTTAGGAACTCCTAAATTTTATGAAGTAAAATCAATCCAACCAATTTAAAATTGAATTTAGATAGAGGATAGAAAAGGATTGGTACTTTTTCGCATCGAAGAATTTAGACCGAAAATGAAGCAGGTTCTGTTGATTTCTTTTGCGATCTAATTTAGACAAATTTCGTATTAGCTATTCGAATGAAATGTAAGACATGTGATGTGTGTATTTAGTTGCTTTCATATACTTTATAAGCATATAGTAAGTATATAAGTATATAGTAAGCATATAGTGAAAAAGTGTATTATTCACGAATTCAAAATTCGTGGATACATCTCTATCCTTAATATACAAAAATGACTGCCATTATTGGTATCAAACCAAGAACGATTCATACAAGCTAAATCTTCTATTCGATAATTAGGCCAAAGAAAAAGCTTTAATTTAATTAATTTCTTTTTATTTCTATCCAGATGTTTATTATCAGACGAAACTTGGTTGCTGTTTTTTACATTCTTCTCGTTCCAAAATACTGAATTTCTATCTACACCATTCCTACTCTTTGAATTGAAACAAATCAGAATTCTCAATTTTCTACGACATCTAAACGATAAAATATTTTCAGGAACAGGCAAATCTAAATGAGCTTTGTGCCTAGTTTCAGTTATTCTTTGATGTGGTGAACTAGCTTCATAAAAATTATTCTTAGAAACATATCTTTGTTCTTGGTATTTTTGATTAGTTTGGTGCTTACTCTTTTGAAATAAGGAAATACCTATGATTTGATACATAATCAATTGCCCATCGTCGTTTCCAGGCAAATAAATGGGGTCTATAATCAATACTCCCTTTTTCATCAATTCTGTAGGAGTTAAACTCTTCTGAATCAACATTATATCTAAACTCATTTCTCTCTTTTGAATTGAGGATATAATAATTTTTCTTGGATCTATCAGTCTAAGGAGGAGACAATATACCTTGAGATTATTGATCATTTTTTGATTCAAAGTATCGTCCCATCTCAATTGAAAAAGCAAATAACGTTTCAGGAATAAATCCAGTTCTACTTCTGTGTTACTTTTGTATTGTTTTTGCTTTTTCCCTTTTTTCATGTCTGATCTTTCATAATTTTCTTCAATATCTTTTTCTTGTGAAAGAATAGAGCGAAGGTATCTTCGGCCTGTGGATTCTTTTTGTTCTTGATTTCGATGATTTTTAGTCGATGGTATCAAAAAACTTCTTTTTTGCTTTTCATTGATCTTTTTATTTTCACTACTTTTCTTTCTATTCAAATTTAAAAGAAGTAATTTACTTGGTATAAACCAAGGTTTCGTTTTATATGCATTATAAAGTAACACAAATTCTGGGAAGAACCAAAGTTCAAGATTCGATATGGGATGCTTTAACATTTTTTCATTCATTCCCATCCAATCAAAAAATACTTTGTGGGAATTTGTTGGATTGATTTCTGGAATAATAAGATAAAAAAGATCTTTTTTATTAATTATTTGAGAATTCTTAGTACCAATCGGAGTATCTTGATTTATATTAATATCGATCGCGGTCCAGGTTTCAACATCTACCCTTTGTATAAGATAAAAATTGATGATTTTCCAATCAAGATATTTTCTATCCGCAGTTTTTTCCATAGGTAGAATATCTACCTTTCCTAGAAAATTATTGATATAAATACTCTTCAGCATATCAAAAAGGGTGTCTTTATGTGTGTTATAAGAAATCTCTTGGTTCTTATTTCCTTGAAACGGAAATCTAGAAAAAAAGCATTCTGTTTTATTTTCATAATCATAATTTAAAAATTTATATGATAAAAGATCATATATATGGTATTTTTGAAAATTATCTTTTTTATTCGATTTATTCACTAATGAATAGACTTCAATTTTTTGTTGTTTTTTGGAATCAATTAATTCGTTTTTTTCATATGAATGCCGTTTGCTTAAATTTTCCTTTTTCGTCATACGACAGTGGCGAACTCCATTTCGCCACTTTTCTGATATTAATCTAGACCATCTCATCTGAGATAAATCGTAGTGATTACAGCCTTTCAACCATCCTTTCCATTGATTCATTGAAACTCCTAATTTCGAATGAAACATCTCTTCTATTTCACAAGAATCCTTTATTTCAGGCTTAAGAAAAAAACGGATTAATTGATATTGAAGAATAGATCTTAATTTAGACGAGTTACTAACTTGGATTTTTGATAATTTGTAAAATACATATGCTTGTGACATGTAGGATAAGTCAGAAAAATAATGTGAATTTTTTTTACTAATACTATCAAGTGGCTTTTTTATAGTTGATAGAAACGGAATTGGATTTTTATTTTTTTTATTAATATTTTCTTGCTTTCTTTCATTATTGTAAATGAATTTATCAATAATTTTTTTTGTTGATGTAAGAAAAAGTTCTATATTTATTCTGGGAATATTAATGATAGATAAAAACATATATGTGTATATTCTTTCAATCAAGAAGTTAAAAAGGGGGGATAATTTAGAGATTAATCGAGCATTTCTTCTTTTTAATATTTTCCATTTTGCCAATCTTTTAGCATTATAACTTATTTTGTTAGGACTAATATTATTTATATTTATTCTTGTAGTGACTTTTTTCTTCTCTTTTCTAATTCTTTCTGTTTGATTTCGAATTTTACTTGTTCTATCAGTCAGATCCTTCATCTTTTTTTCTGTCAATGAAGAATTTGACCAATTGGTAGATCCAATTTTACTAACGGGTTTGTTAATTTTTTGATTGCTGATTATGGAATCTTTTTCTCCTTTATTTTTACTCGATTCATATACTTCTCTTAATTGAAATAATAGAATTGGATTTACTTTTGAAAGTTTTTTTATTTTTTTTTTTATAAAACTGACACTTTTGATAATCCATTTTTTTGTTTCTTTTGAAACTTTTCGAAGTGATTTTGTTTTTCCTTTGAAAACTATTCGAACTAGAAAATGCTTCTTTTTTAATTTTCCAATTTTTTTTTTGAATTCCTTGAAAATTGGTTTAAAAAAGGAAGGCCGCTTTCGGGGTGAACCAAAAGGAAATTCAGCTTCTATTCCCCAAACTGTTAAAAAACAAAAATCATCTTTTTCTTTTTTCGTTTTCATTAAATTGTTCTGAGAGTATCGTAGTTTCGATTTGTGCCAAGGTTTTAGACAGAAAGGAAATAATATTTTTATCTGAATACCGTCTATCAACCAATTTTTCGGAAATTCTG